TTGTCTCCAGCTATTGGAGATCCCATTTCCGTACCAACTCAAGATATGCTTATTGGCCTCTATGTATTAACGAGTGGGAATCGCCGAGGTATTTGTGCAAATAGGTATAATCCATATAATTACAGAAATTATCAAAATAGAAGAATTGACGATAATAACTATAAATATACAAAAGAAAAAGAGCCCTTTTTTTGTAATTCTTATGATGCAATTGGAGCTTATCGGCAGAAAAGAATCCTTTTAGATAGTCCTTTGTGGCTCCGGTGGCGACTAGATCAACGCGTTATTACTTCAAGAGAAGCTCCCATCGAAGTTCACTATGAATCTTTGGGTACCTATCATGAGATTTATGGACACTTACTAATAGTAAGAAGTATAAAAAAAGAGATTCTTTGTATATATGTTCGAACCACTGTTGGTCATATTTCTCTTTATCGAGAAATCGAAGAAGCTATACAAGGGTTTTTAGGGGCCTGCTCATATGGTACCTAATCATATGTTATCCAAGCTAAGTAGTTCTATGAAACCAGTGTGACTTCGAGTCCCTCCAGCTCAACTAGGACCATAATTCCTGGATTTATACGCGAATCAAGATCGAGAAAAGGAAGTTTTCCAATCATTGACTCAAACCCATTGTCAAACCCTACTCATTGGAATATGGAGGTACTTATGGCAGAACGGGCCGATCTGGTCTTTCGCAATAAAGTGATAGATGGAACTGCCATTAAACGACTTATTAGTAGATTAATCGATCACTTCGGAATGGCATATACATCACATATTCTGGATCAAGTAAAGACTCTGGGGTTCCGGCAAGCCACTGCTACATCCATTTCATTAGGAATTGATGATCTTTTAACAATACCTTCTAAGGGATGGTTAGTCCAAGATGCTGAACAACAAAGGTTAATCTTGGAAAAACACCATCATTATGGAAATGTACACGCGGTAGAAAAATTACGACAATCTATTGAGATATGGTATGCTACAAGTGAATATTTGCGACAAGAAATGAATCCTAATTTTCGGATGACTGATCCTTTTAATCCAGTCCATATGATGTCCTTTTCGGGAGCTAGAGGAAATGCATCTCAAGTACACCAATTAGTAGGTATGAGAGGATTAATGTCAGACCCACAAGGACAAATGATTGATTTACCTATTCAAAGCAATTTACGGGAGGGATTGTCTTTAACAGAATATATCATTTCTTGTTATGGAGCCCGCAAAGGAGTTGTGGATACTGCTGTACGAACATCGGATGCTGGATATCTTACACGGAGACTTGTTGAAGTAGTTCAACACATTGTTGTACGTAGAACAGACTGTGGCACCATCCAAGGGATTTTTGTAAGTTCTCGAAATGGGATGATGTCGGAAAGAATTTTTATCCAAACATTGATTGGCCGTGTATTAGCAGACGATATATATATAGGATCGCGATGCATTGCCGTTCGAAATCAAGATATTGGTATTGGACTTGTCAATCGATTCATAACCTTTCAAACACAACCCATCTGTATTCGAACTCCCTTTACTTGTAAGAGTACGTCTTGGATCTGTCGATTATGTTATGGCCGGAGCCCTACTCATGGCGACCTCGTCGAATTGGGAGAAGCTGTAGGTATTATTGCGGGTCAATCTATTGGGGAACCCGGCACTCAACTAACATTAAGAACTTTTCATACCGGTGGAGTATTCACCGGAGGTACTGCAGAACATGTGCGAGCCCCTTCTAATGGAAAAATAAAATTCAATGAGGATTTGGTTCATCCCACACGTACACGTCACGGGCATCCCGCTTTTCTATGTTCTATAGACTTGTATGTAACTATTGAGAGTGAAGATATTATACATAACGTGACTATTCCACCAAAAAGTCTTATTTTAGTTCAAAACGATCAATATGTACAATCAGAACAAGTGATTGCTGAGATTCGCGCGGGAACATACACCTTTCATTTTAAAGAGAGGGTTCGAAAACATATTTATTCTGACTCAGAGGGGGAAATGCACTGGAGTACCGACGTATATCATGCACCCGATTTTACATATAGTAATGTACATCTCTTACCAAAAACAAGTCATTTATGGATATTATCAGGAGGCTCGTACAAATCCAGTGTAGTTCCTTTTTCACTCCATAAAGATCAAGATCAAACGAACATTTATTTTCTTTCTGCCAAAGGAAAAGCTATTTCTAGCTTTTTAGTAAATACAGTAAATAATGATCAAGGGAAACACAAATTTTTTACTTCGGGTCTTTCTGGTAAAAAAGAAAGCAGTATTCCGGATTATTCAGAATTTAATCGAATCATAGATACGGATCATTCTAATCTCATATTTCCTTCTCTTCTCTACAAAGATTCTGATTTATTTTTATTGGCAAAGAGGCGAAGAAATAGATTCATCATTCCATTCCAATGGATTCAAGAACGAGAGAAAGAACTACCGCCTCGTTCCAGTATTTTGATTGAAATACCGATAAATGGTATTCTTCGGAGAAAAAGTATTCTTGCTTATTTTGATGATCTTCAATACAGAAGAAAGGGTTCAGGAATTACTAAATATGGGGCTATAGGCTTGCATTCAATCCTCAAAAAAGAGGATTTAATTGAGTATGGAGGAGTCAAAGAACTTAAGCCAAAATACCAAACGAAAGTAGATCGATTTTTTTTCATTCCCGAGGAAGTGCATATTTTACCTGAATCTTCTTACATAATGGTACGAAACAATAGTATTATTGGAGTAGATACGCGAATCACTTTAAATACAAGAAGCCGAGTAGGCGGATTGGTCCGAGTGGAGAAAAAAAACAAAAGGATTGAACTTAAAATCTTTTCTGGAGATATCCATTTTCCTGTAGAGATGGATAAGATATTACGACACAGTGGCATCTTGATACCACCGGGAAGGGTAAAAAAAAGATTGAAGGAATCAAAAAGATTGAAAAATTGGATCTATGTCCAATGGATCACACCTACCAAGAAAAAATATTTTGTTTTGGTTCGGCCCGTAATCATATATGAAATAGCGGATGGTATAAATTTAGAAAAACTTTTTCCCCAGGATTCGTTGCAGGAAAAAGATAATTTAGAACTTAGAATTGTAAATTATATTCTTTATGGAAATGGCAAACCTATTTTGGGAATTTCCGGAACCAGTATTCAATTAGTTCGGACTTGTTTAGTGTTGAACTGGGACCAAGGCAACAAAGGTTCTTCTAGCGAAGAAGCCCACGCTTCCTTTGTTGAAGTAAGTACAACAGGTCTGATTCGCGATTTCCTAAGAATCAACTTAGTGAAATCCCATATTTCGTATATCAGAAAAAGAAATGATCCGTTAGGGTCCGTATTGATCTCTGATAATAGGTCAGATCGTATCAATCCATCTTATTCTATTTGTTCCAAGGAAAGTATTCAACAATCACTTAAAGAAAATCAAGGAACTATTCATACGTTGTTGAATAGAAGTAAGGACTCTCAATCTTTAATAATTTTGTCATCATCTAATTGTTTTCAAATGGGTCCATTCAACGATGTAAAAGATTACAATGTGATAAAAGAATCAATTAAAAGAGATCCTCTAATTCCAATTAGGAATTCGTTAGGCCCTTTAGGAACAGCCTGTCAAGTTACAAATACTTATTACATTTTAAAAACTCATAATCAGATCTCGGTAACTAAATATTTGCAACTTGACAATTTAAAACAGACCTTTCAAGTACTTAAATATCTTTTAATGGACGAAAAAGGGAGAATTTATAATTCCGATCCATGCAGTAACATCCTTTTTAATCCATTCAACTTGAATTGGCATTTTCTCCATCATAATTATTGTGAAAAAAGATCCACAATAATTAGCCTTGGGCAGTTTCTTTTCGAAAATGTCTGTATAACCAAACATGGACCACACCTAAAATCAGGTCAAGTTATAATTGTTCAAATTGACTCTGTAGTAATAAGATCGGCGAAGTCTTATTTGGCCACTCCAGGAGCAACTGTTCATGGACATTATGGAGAAATACGTTCCGAAGGAGATACATTAGTTACATTTATATATGAAAAATCGAGATCTGGTGATATAACGCAGGGTCTTCCAAAAGTGGAACAGGTGTTAGAAGTGCGTTCAATTGATTCAATATCAATGAACTTAGAAAAGAGAGTTGAGGGTTGGAACGAACGTATAACACGAATTCTTGGAATTCCTTGGGGATTCTTGATTGGTGCTGAGCTAACTATAGTGCAAGGTCGTATTTCTTTGGTTAATAAGATCCAAAAGGTTTATCGATCCCAGGGTGTGCAGATCCATAATAGACATATAGAAATTATTGTGCGTCAAATAACATCAAAAGTGTTGGTTTCAGAAGATGGAATGTCTAATGTTTTTTTACCCGGAGAACTAATTGGATTGTTTCGAGCGGAGCGAACGGGGCGTGCTTTGAAAGAAGCGATTTGTTACCGAGCTATATTATTGGGAATAACGAAAGCATCTCTAAATACTCAAAGTTTCATATCCGAAGCAAGTTTTCAAGAAACTGCTCGAGTTTTAGCAAAAGCCGCTCTACGTGGTCGTATCGATTGGTTGAAAGGTCTGAAAGAGAATGTTGTTCTAGGGGGGATGATACCCGTTGGTACCGGATTCAAAGGATTAGTGCACCGTTCAAGGCAGCATACTAACATTTCTTTGGAAACCAAAAAGAAGAATTTATTTGAGTGCGAAATAAGAGATATCTTGTTCCACCACAGAGAATTATTTGATTTTTGCATTTCAAAGAATGTACATGATACATCAGAACACTTATTTCTAGGATTTAATGATTCTTAAGAGCAGATTTATCCCTTATTTTCTATTTGTGTTGCAGTCATTTGATTTGGTAATAGTACTAAAGATAATAACGAATAGAAAGAATAAAAAAAAGATGTAATGGCTTGGATCGTGTATCAACGACCAATCTCCGTTAGAAGAGAAGGTTCCGTGGGAACAATTATTTATTTCTA